ATGTCATAGTGTGACACTATATAATGACAACTAACACCACATGTCATTGAAGAAAAATATACGACCGGCCCTCGTTTTAGGGGTTTTTCGAGGATATCCGTGTATATTTGGGGGGAGGGGGGGTTTTTCCAAAAATTTATGTATTGTTTTTTTTTTTTTCCTTTCGGCCCAGGGGGTACCTATATAATATAGACTATGCCAGAATATAGATTTATGTCCCGGACGACTTTAATGCGCTTTACATTAATTAAATAGTTGTTCACACCACCAAATGGCCGAAATCCATGAAATGTTTTCTTTAAACCAATATTAGATTATTCATTACCCACTGTATCATTTCATGACTTCACAATTATTCTCCCGTAACGATTAATCAGCTCGATTTGACAAATAATGACCTGTGAATGAAGTAAGTAGCTAAGTTATGCAAATATTATGTCGAGGGTAGCTCGGGTTTAAAAGATAGAGCCGGCCGCAACCCTTGCGGGTTTACGATTGCTCGCATCCCCCCCCAAAAAGACTGGGAGGCACAAGAAATACTGAGACGATTAAGAGACGAGTGTCAATAAAGGGAACTAGCGGGTGAGGAGTTCTGACGCGATTAAGAGACGAATGCGTGTTAAGGGTGCCAAATGTGGGTTTGTGCAGTTGATGGGGATTATTCTATTACCGTACCACAAACCGTGCAAAGGGGGATAGAATAGGTTATTGATGGTTTCTCGCCAGCCCGCATGATTAGGGGGAACGTAAATTAGAGAGGAGGAAAGAATGAATGATATGGAATGGTTGATTTTAGGATAATGAGTATTACGGATACGTAATATGTAATGAAATAGGGGAATGTCTATTAATGGTGATTAAGCATAGATATGTTATGATATAGTGGTATATCTATTAATGGGGATTAAACATAGAGAATATGTATTGTTAGTAGGAGGATGTATGTTGTTTATGGGGGTTAAGGATGGTATGTACGATGGGGATGTATCATGGGATAGTTTTTTTATCAAAGTATATGTGGATGAAAATAGTATGTGGATTAATCATAGTATGTTTAACCGGTTTGGACACAAACGCAAGCTAGTTGCGTTATTAGGTTTCTCAGGAGGTAGTTTAATGTAAGATCTTGGCTTTGGGAGCCAAGGATGGGAGTTAACCCTCTTCTTCCTGAGATATCAAACGCAAGCTAGTTGCGTTATTAGGTTTCTCAGGAGGTAGTTTAATGTAAGATCTTGGCTTTGGGAGCCAAGGATGGGAGTTAACCCTCTTCTTCCTGAGATATTGTTCTGGGAGGGATTTTCACCTTCGATTTTCGGTTTACAAGACCGATGCCTTAATAATCTAGGCTACCAGGACAATTTTAAAGTTTAAGTATTTTGTTTTCTCATCAGCCAGCAATGGGTAGTAGAATAAGGAATAATGAGAAGTAGGTGATTGAGGCGATTTGGCCAATAATGATAAAGGGTTGTTCTACTGGTTGTCCACCAATTCATGTTAAGATAATGGTGTCTGCTACTAGTGTTCAGAAGAGGATTTGAGTAATAGGTCGGAAGATAGAGCTTCGTTGTTTTGAGGTGTGTAGGAGGGGGACCAATATAAGAATGAAGATGGAGAAGATGAGGGCTAGAACTCCACCTAGCTTGTTGGGAATTGAGCGTAGGATGGCATAGGCAAATAAGAAGTACCATTCTGGTTTGATATGGGGAGGTGTAATTAATGGGTTTGCGGGGATGAAGTTTTCTGTGTCACCTAGGATGTTTGGTAGGAAGAGGGCTAATAAGGTGAGTAGGGAGGTTAGGACAAGGAAGCCTAATAGGTCTTTGTATGTGTAGTAAGGATGGAATGGGATTTTATCTATGTTTGAGTTTAATCCTGTGGGGTTGTTAGAGCCAGTTTCATGAAGAAATAAGATGTGAATAAGTGTTAATGCTGTAATTACAAAAGGAAGTAGGAAGTGGAAAGTAAAGAATCGAGTTAGGGTAGCATTGTCTACTGAGAAGCCACCTCAGATTCATTGTACTAATGTGTTTCCAATATAGGGGAAGGCAGAGAGAAGGTTTGTGATAACTGTGGCACCTCAGAAGGATATTTGTCCTCATGGAAGGACATAACCTACGAAGGCAGTGGCTATTAATAGGAATAGCAATATTACTCCAATATTTCATGTTTCTTTGTAAAGGTAAGAACCATAATAGAAGCCTCGAGCGATGTGGAGATAGATACAAATAAAGAATATGGAGGCACCGTTAGCGTGAATGTTTCGGATGAGTCAGCCATAGTTAACGTCTCGACAGATATGTGCTACTGATGAGAATGCGGTTGTAATGTCTGCAGTGTAGTGTATGGCTAGAAAGAGTCCTGTTAGGATTTGGATGATAAGACAGAGTCCTAGAAGTGACCCGAAGTTTCATCAAATAGAGATATTGGTAGGAGCTGGGAGATCGATTAGAGCATGGTTAATGATTTTGAATAAAGGGTGTGTTTTTCGGGTGTTTGTGGTCATTAAGTTCTTATAGTTGAAGTAACAACGATAGTTTTTCAGACTGTTGGTCTTAGTTAAAGTCTAAGTAGGAATATATGGCTTATACTTTGTTTGTTTTAATAATTTGTTTTATTTTGGGTTTGATAGCAGTAGCATCTAATCCTTCTCCATATTTTGCTGCGTTAGGTTTAGTAGTATCGGCTGGGGTTGGTTGTGGTTTGTTGGTTGGATCTGGAAATTCTTTTTTGTCTTTAGTTTTATTTTTGATTTATCTAGGAGGAATGTTAGTTGTTTTTGCTTATACAGCGGCACTTGCTGCGGAGCCTTATCCTGAATCATGAGGGGATTGATCTGTGTTGGTTTATGTTTTTATTTATTTTGGGGGTCTTGTTTGTGTTAATAAATATTTTGTGAAAGGTTGGGATCGAGGCTGATTTAGTGGTGAGGAGATTTGTAGTTTGGAGATAGTTCGGGGAGATTTTAGTGGTGTGTCGTTGTTGTATTCTTATGGAGGAGGTATATTGGTTTTGGGCGGGTGAATGTTGTTTTTAACTTTGTTTGTAGTGTTGGAGTTAACTCGTGGTGTATCTTGAGGAGCGTTGCGGGTGGTTTAGGTTATAATTACTATTAGGATACATAGGGTGAGTGTAAGAAGAAAGGTTGTAATGTAAGTTTTAATAAAACCTTGTTGTGGTTGTGTAGTTAGTTTGATTATTGGTGTTTGTTGAATGATTGTGCTTTTTGGTCCTACTTTTTCAGTTCAGGAAAGGTCAAGTAAATGGGTTGAAATATCTTGGGCTCATTGTAGGCTAGTTTTGGGAATAAATCGATGTATAATTGATGGAAAATAGCCTAGTATATTAGAGAAGTTATAGGTTGATAAGTTTGGGTTAATTTTGAGTTGTATTTTTGTTAGGTTGGCGAGTTCTAGGGCTAGTATGAAACCTATGATTGTTACTAAAAGGGCGGATAGTTTAAGGAGAGGGGGTATTGTCATGATTTGGGTTTTTGTTGGTGTTATATTTGAGGTGATAATGAGACCTGCTAGAATGCTTCCGTAGGCTAGACGTTTGAGTGGGTTGGTTACTAGTGGGTTATTTTCATTGATTGGTGAAAGTGTTGGAAAGCGTGGGAAGTTTATTAGGGTAAAGAAAATTAAACGAAGGCTGTAGATGGCGGTGAATGAAGTGGCTAGAAGGGTTATGGTAAGGGCTCAGGCGTTTAGGTGAGATGTGTTTATAGCTTCAATAATAGTGTCTTTTGAGAAAAAGCCGGATAGGAAGGGAACTCCTGTTAGAGCTAAGCTACCGATTGTCAGGGCTGATGAGGTAAGAGGTAAGGGTTTATATAACCCCCCTATTTTTCGAATGTCTTGTTCGTCATTTAGGCTATGGATGATTGAGCCGGAGCATAGGAATAATATGGCTTTGAAGAAAGCATGTGTGCAGATATGGAGGAAAGCCAGTTGGGGTTGGTTGAGGCCGATTGTGACTATTATTAGACCTAGTTGGCTTGATGTGGAGAAGGCAATGATTTTTTTGATATCGTTTTGGGTAAGAGCACAGATGGCTGTGAATAGTGTAGTGAGTGCTCCTAAGCAGAGGCAGGTTGTTAGAATTAGTTGATTGTTTTGGAAAAGAGGATGAAGACGGATTAATAGGAAGATGCCTGCTACAACTATTGTGCTAGAGTGAAGTAGGGCAGAGACTGGTGTGGGACCTTCTATAGCTGAAGGAAGTCATGGATGGAGTCCAAATTGTGCTGATTTTCCGGCAGCGGCTAGGACTAAGCCAAGTAAGGGTAAAGTTAGATCTATGTTTTTTGATAGGAAGAATAGTTGTTGTGTTTCTCATGAATTAAGGTTTATTGCTAGTCAAGCTATGCTGAAGATTAGTCCAATGTCTCCAATACGGTTATAGATTACTGCTTGGAGAGCAGCGGTATTGGCATCTGTTCGGCTAAATCATCAGCTAATTAATAGGAAAGACATAATTCCGACCCCTTCTCATCCAATGAATAGTTGAAATAGGTTGTTGGCAGTGATTAGGATAATTATTGTGATTAAGAATAATAAGAGATATTTAAAGAATTGGTTGAGGTTTGGGTCTGAGTGTATGTATCATAAGGCAAATTCTAGGATAGATCATGTGACATAGAGGGCTACTGGGGTGAAGATGATGGAATATATGTCAAATTTAAAGCTAATGTTAATATCAAATATATTTAGGTTAAGTCAGTTTAAGTTTGTTGTAATTGATTCTAATCCTTGATCGAGGAAGATGAATAGAGGGATGAGGCTAATGAAGAATGAGATTTTTACAGAGGTTTTAACATATGTTATGGATCAGTTTGGGTTAGAGAGCTCTTTGGGGTGGAGGGTTGAGGATAAGATAGGATAAAGGAGTAGTAGGAGGATGAGTAGAAATGATGAGTTAAAGATTGTTGAGTTCATAGCTTTTGCTTGGAGTTGCACCAAGAGTTTTTGGTTCCTAAGACCAATAGATGGCTGTTATCTTTCAAAAGCAAGTGAGTCATGGATTTGAACCATGAGTAGGAGAATTAGCAGTTCTCTTTGTCCCAAGACCTCTCTTGGTAATTAAAAAGATTTTAACTTTTGTCTTTAGAACCACAATCTAATGTTTTTGTTAAACTATAATTACAGGTTGTTCACCCTAGGATAAGTTCGGGTTTAAGAATGAGCAAGAGGGTTGGAATTAAGTGTAGGTAGATAAGGAGATGTTCTCGTGTGTGGGTTGGGTTTATGAAGAGTAGGTGTTGTGGTGTTGGACCTCGTTGTGTTATGGCGAATATATAGAGTGAATAGGAAGCTGTTAATAGGACACCTAGGCCGGTAGTAATGATAGTTCAGTTAGATCATTTAAATAGGGAGGTGATAATTAATAATTCTCCTATCAGGTTGGGGGTAGGGGGTAAAGCAAGGTTTGCTAAGTTAATAAGGAGTCATGAGGTTCCTATGAGAGGAAGAATGATTTGTATTCCACGAGCTAGGAGTAATGTTCGGCTATGAGTGCGTTCGTAGTTAGTATTAGCTAGGCAGAAAAGGGCCGAAGAGACTAAGCCATGGGCAATTATTAGGGCGATAGCTCCTGCAAAGCTTCATGGTGTTTGGATTAGGATAGCTGCTGCTACTAGGCCTATATGGCTAATTGATGAATAGGCGATTAGTGATTTGAGATCTGTTTGTCGTAGACAAATAGAGCTAGTTATGATAATGCCTCAAATAGCTAGGATAAGAAATGGATAGGCTATTTCTTTTGTTAAGGGGTTAAGTATAACAATAATTCGTATTATACCATAACCTCCTAGTTTTAGGAGGATTGCAGCTAAGATTATAGAGCCGGCAATTGGGGCTTCAACATGGGCTTTGGGTAATCAGAGGTGGATTCCGTAAAGGGGTATTTTAACAAGGAATGCGATTAAGCAGGCGATTCATCAGAATTTGTTTGCTCATGATAGTGTGTTGTAAGTTTGAGGATATTGTAGGATTAATATGGAGAGGGTTCCAAGGTCTTTTTGTAGGATAAGGAGGGCAATGAGTAATGGAAGCGATCCTATGAGGGTGTAGAATAGGAAGTAGGTGCCTGCGTTTAGTCGTTCGGTTTGATTACCTCATCGGGTGATGATGATAAGTGTTGGGATAAGTGTAGCTTCAAATATTACGTAGAATATGATTATTTCTATAGCGCTAAAGGCCATAATTAGAAAAATTTGGAGTAAAATAAGCAAGGTGATGTATGTGCGTTGTCGTGAGTTTGGTTCGTTATTTAAGTGGTTTTGGCTAGCCAAGAGTATTAGGGGGAGTAGTCAGTAGGTTAGGATAAGAAGGGGGGAGGATAATGGGTCTACTGCTAGATAGGAGTTGGAGAATTCTCAGCCGACTTCAAAATTTCATTTGAATCAGAGTAGGCTTGTTAGGGCGATTAGTAGGCTATAGGAGATGGAAGTAGTTCATAGTCATTTTTTAGGTGAGAGTCAGGAAGTTGGGAGTAGTATGATTGTTGGAATAATAATTTTTAACATTGTAGTAGATTAAGGTTTTTGAGTTGATCAGAGCCATGGGTTCGGGTAGTGGCTACTAGGAGGGCTAAACCTGAGCTTGCTTCACAAGCTGAGAAGGTAAGAAGGATTATAGGGGCTAATGAGCAGGAGGTTGAGTTTATTGTTGAAGATCATAGGGTAATTGCGATAAATAAGGATAATATTATACCTTCTAAGCAGATTAATGCTGATAATAGGTGTGAGCGATTAAGAGCAAGTCCAGTTAGACTTAATATAAATGCTGAGGCGAATGTAAAGTGAATAGGAGACATAAGGTATTCATGGATTTACACCATGATTTATTAAGCCGAAATTAATAGTCTTGGTTGTTAGACTAAATACCAATTCTGCTCATTCGAGCCCTCCTTGTAATCATTCATAGATGAGGCCCATGGTAAGTAGAATTAGGATAATGGCTGTTCATAGGATGGTGGAGAGGGGAGAGTCAAGTTGATTTCCTCAAGGAAGAGGTAGAAGGAGGGCGATTTCTAAGTCAAAGAGAAGAAATAAGATTGCCACTAGGAAGAAACGAAGGGAGAAGGGTAAACGTGCAGAGCCTAGTGGATCAAAACCACACTCATAGGGTGATATTTTTTCATTATCTGGGTTGAGTACTGGTAGTCAAAAGGCGATTATAACCAAGATTAGGGAAATAAGGGCCGTTATAGCGATAATAGATGTAATGAGGTTCATTACTTTTCCTTGGATTCTAACCAAGATTAAATGATTGGAAGTCATTTGTACTGGATTATACTAGAAAAGTGTTATGAACCTCATCAATAGATTGAGACATAAAGGAATAGTCAGACTACATCAACAAAGTGTCAGTATCATGCAGCAGCTTCGAAGCCAAAGTGGTGTTCTGATGTGAAGTGGTATTGGATTTGTCGTAGGAGGCAGACTATTAAGAATGTAGAACCAATAATTACATGAAGGCCGTGGAAACCTGTGGCAACAAAGAATGTTGTTCCGTAGATTCCGTCGGCAATGGTGAAAGAGGCTTCGTGATATTCTATGGCTTGAAGTGCGGTAAAGTAAAGGCCTAGGATGATTGTAAGGGCTAGGGCTTGGATAGCTTCTTTTCGGTTACCTTCTATAATATTATGATGAGCTCAGGTAACGGTAACTCCGGAAGCTAGAAGGACGGCTGTATTGAGGAGTGGGACTTCAAATGGGTCAAGGGGGTGAATGCCGGTTGGTGGTCAGCAACCTCCTAGTTCGGGGGTTGGGGCTAAACTAGAGTGGTAAAAGGCTCAGAAAAAACCTAGGAAGAAGAAAACTTCTGATGTGATAAATAGGATTATGCCATAGCGTAATCCTTTTTGTACAGGTGATGTGTGATGTCCTTGGAATGTCCCTTCTCGGATTACATCTCGTCATCATTGGATTATGGTGAGGAAGAGTAGTAGTAACCCTAGGCATAGTAGGGATAAGGAATGGAAATGGAATCAGATGGCGAGGCCTGAGGTTATGAGGAGGGCAGCTACAGCCCCTGTTAATGGTCAGGGACTAGGGTCGACTATATGATATGCATGTGCTTGATGGGCCATTGTTTGTTAGACATTTTCTTGTAGGTAAAGACTTAAAAGGAGAACGAATACATAGGCTTGGATTATTGCTACAGCTACTTCTAGGATGGTCAGTAAAAATAGAATTAGTGAGGTTAGGAGGGCTACTGTAGGTATAATTGTGATTAATACAAAGGCTGCGGTTGCAATTAGTTGCATAAGCAGATGACCTGCTGTTAAGTTGGCTGTGAGTCGTACTCCAAGTGCTAGTGGGCGAATAAATAAACTAATGGTTTCAATAATAATTAGGATGGGGATTAGTGGGGTGGGTGTGCCTTCTGGTAGAAGATGTCCTAGGGTAATGGTAGGTTGATTGAATATGCCGATTAAAACAGTTGTGAGTCATAGTGGTAGGGCTAATGCTATGTTAAGTGAGAGTTGTGTGGTTGGGGTGAATGTATAAGGAAGGAGACCTAAGAGGTTAATGGTGATGAGGAATAACATTAATGCTGTAAGAATTGTAGCTCATTTATGGCCTCCAAGGTTTAGTGGTTGTATAAGTTGATAGGTAAAACGGTTAATGAATGAGGATTGTAGGGCTGTTAGTCGGTTACTAAGTCATCGGTTGGAGGGGGTTGGGAATATTATTCATGGGATTATAATTGCTAAGGCAATTAAAGGGATTCCTAGTAATGATGGGCTTAAGAATTGGTCGAAGAAGCTTAGGTTCATGGTCAATTTCAAGGTTCAGGTTTTGGTTTTTTGATATTTTTTGGTGTAGGGTTGGTATTAAATAAGTAAGAGGTTACTTTTTGTGGTAGGATAATTAAAAAGAATAGTCATGAAAAGAGGAAGATGAGGAATCAAGGGTTAGGGTTTAATTGAGGCATGTCATTAAGGGTGGTTGGGAGTCACCAATTTTTAGCTTAAAAGGCTAATGCTGGACCCGGTTTAGCTTCTTAATGAGATTTCTTCTAGTATTAATAAAGATCAGTTTTCGAAATGTTCTAGTGGGACTGCTTCAACTACGATAGGTATAAAGCTATGGTTAGCTCCACAGATTTCGGAACATTGGCCATAATAAACCCCAGGACGTGAAATGATGAAGGCGGCTTGGTTTAGGCGCCCTGGGACTGCGTCTATTTTTACGCCTAATGCGGGTACTGCTCAGGAGTGTAAAACATCTTCTGCAGTAACTAATACACGAATGGGGGATTGTATGGGAACTACTATTCGGTGGTCAGTCTCTAAAAGTCGAAATAGGCCTGGATTTAGATTTTCAGTTTGGATCATATAAGAGTCGAATTCCAGGTCTTGATAGTCCGTATACTCATAACTTCAGTATCATTGGTGACCTAGGGCTTTGATGGTAATATGAGGGTCGTTGATTTCATCTATTAGATATAGGATTCGTAAGGAGGGTAGTGCAATTATAATTAGGATGATTGCTGGAACAATGGTTCAAACGATTTCAATTTCTTGTGAGTCAAGGATGTATTTATTAGTAAGTTTAGTTGAGACTATTGCTACAATAATGTAGAGGACTAGGGAACTAATAAGAAATACAATTATTAGTGTGTGATCGTGGAAATGGAGGAGTTCTTCTATAACTGGTGAAGCTGCGTCTTGAAAACCTAGTTGTGAGGGATGTGCCATTGGTTTAAGACTCATGGGAATTAAACCCATAATTTTACCCTGACAAGGTAATGTAATAATTTTTACTAGAATCTCAAGAAAGTGGCAGAGTGGTTATGTAATTGGCTTGAAACCAATATAAGGGGGTTCAATTCCTTCCTTTCTTGGGGAGTTAATAAGATGATTGTTGGACTTGGACGAATGCTGGTTCTTCGTATGTGTGGTAAGGTGGGGGACAGCCATGTAGCCATTCTACATTTGTATGAGGTAGGTCGATGTATAGGATTTCGCGTTTTGAGGTAAATGCTTCTCAGATAATAAATAAGAATATGATAACAGCTACTAGGGAGATTAATGATCCGATAGAAGAAACTACATTTCATAGGGTGTAGGCGTCTGGATAGTCTGAGTAACGTCGTGGTATGCCAGCTAAGCCAAGAAAATGTTGGGGGAAGAAGGTTATGTTTACTCCAATAAATATTACTAGGAATTGGGTTTTTGTTCAGGCAGAGTGTAATGTGAATCCTGTTATTAGTGGGAATCAGTGAACAAAGCCAGCCATAATAGCAAATACTGCTCCTATTGAAAGAACATAATGGAAGTGGGCTACAACATAATAAGTATCGTGAAGGACAATATCAAGGGATGAGTTTGCTAAGACAATGCCTGTCAGCCCTCCGATTGTAAATAGGAAAATAAAACCCAATGCTCAGAATATAGGTGTTTCTCATTTGATAGAGCCCCCATGAAGGGTTGCTAATCAACTAAAAACTTTAACTCCTGTTGGGATAGCAATGATTATTGTTGCTGAGGTAAAATAGGCTCGAGTGTCTACGTCTATTCCAACTGTAAATATGTGGTGGGCTCACACAATAAAACCAAGCAGTCCGATTGCTATTATTGCTCAGACTATTCCTATATAACCAAAGGGTTCCTTTTTGCCTGAGTAGTAAGCAACTACATGGGAGATTATCCCAAAACCTGGTAAGATTAGAATATATACTTCTGGATGACCAAAGAACCAGAATAGGTGTTGATAGAGGATTGGATCTCCTCCACCTGCTGGGTCAAAGAAGGTTGTGTTTAGATTACGATCTGTAAGAAGTATAGTAATTCCTGCTGCTAGGACAGGCAGTGAAAGTAAAAGAAGAATGGTTGTTACAAGAATAGATCACACGAATAAGGGTGTTTGGTATTGAGAGATTGCTGGGGGTTTTATATTAATAATTGTTGTAATAAAATTAATGGATGCTAAGATGGAAGAGATACCAGCTAAGTGCAATGAAAAGATAGCTAGATCTACAGAGGCTCCAGCATGAGCAAGGTTACCAGCGAGGGGAGGATAAACAGTTCAACCTGTTCCTGCTCCAGCCTCTACTCCGGCAGAGGCTAGTAGAAGGAGGAATGATGGGGGTAGTAATCAGAAACTTATGTTATTTATACGTGGAAATGCTATATCTGGGGCACCAATTATTAGAGGAACCAGTCAGTTACCAAAGCCCCCGATTATAATTGGTATTACCATGAAGAAAATTATTACAAAGGCGTGGGCGGTTACAATTACATTATAGATTTGGTCATCTCCAAGAAGTGTCCCTGGTTGGCTAAGCTCTGTTCGAATAAGCAGGCTTAGGCCGGTGCCAACTATTCCTGCTCAAGCACCAAAAATTAAATACAAGGTACCAATATCTTTGTGATTTGTAGAGAAAAATCAGCGGTTAATTATCACAGGTAAGATGGCTGAGTCCTAAGCGGCGGATTGTAGCTCCGTAGAGAGAGGTTAAAAAGCCTCTTCTTATCAAAGCCCTGTAGTAAAGAATTACACAAGATTGCAAATCTTGAGACGGAGATTAAAGGCTCTCCCGGGGCTTCTCCCGCCTCACCACCCCAACGGCGGGAGAAGCCTAGATAAAAGTTTGCAGGATTGAACGCTTAGCTGTTAATTAAGATTTTATAGGATCGAGGCCTATTTATCTAGAAGATTTTAGTTTAATTAAATCATCTGAGTTGCATTCAGAAGATGTGAGGTAAAGTCTTGCAAATCTTAGCAGAAATTAGGAGGTTTTCACTCTTACTTAAAACTTTGAAGGTTTTTGGTCTGTTTAACCTAAATTTCTTATGGTATTAGTGTTAGTATGCATGGTGTTAGAGGGAGGAGAAAGAGAGAGATGGATGTGGTGAGGGTTAAGATAAGGTTTGATTGGGTTGGTTTTGTTCGTCATGTGGAAATATAGGTGGTAGGGTTTGGTGAGAGGGTGAGGGTTGTGGTATAACATAGGCGGAGATAGAAGAATAAGCTGAGTAATGTTGTTAGGGTTATGATAGTGGCTGGAATTGTTAGGTTTTGTTTAGTTAGTTCTTGAAGGATTAATCATTTTGGTATGAAGCCTGTTAATGGTGGTAGACCTCCTAGGGATAGTAGTGTTGTTAGTATAGTGATGGTAAGTAATGGAGATTTTGTTGTTAGTAAAGCAATAGAGTTGATTTTAGTGGAGTTAAACATGTTGAATGATAGAAATATTGAGGTGGTTATGATAATATATAGAATGAGGTTGAGGATGGTTAAGTTTGGGGCATAATGTAGGATGGTGATTATTCAGCCTAAGTGGGCAATTGATGAGTATGCTAGGATTTTTCGTAGTTGTGTTTGATTGAGACCTCCTCAGCCACCTACAAGGATGGATAGGATACCAAGTGAGATAAGTAAGTGGGGGTTTAAAAGATGATTGAGTTGGAGTAGGATTGCGAATGGTGCAAGTTTTTGTCATGTGGATAAGATAAGTCCGGTAGTTAAGTTTAGACCTTGTAGTACTTCTGGTAGTCAGAAGTGTATAGGTGCTAATCCGATTTTTAATGCTAGGGCGATTGTGACTAGTGTGGCAGAGACTGGGTTTATTATTTCAGTGATGTTTCACTGGCCTGTGATTCAGGCATTTGTTGTTCCGGCAAATAGAAGGAGCGCTGAGGCTGTGGCTTGTGTTAGGAAATACTTTGTGGTGGCTTCTGCTGCTCGTGGGTGTTGTTGTTGGATTATTAATGGGATAATGGCTATGGTGTTGATTTCAAGTCCCATTCAAATTAGAAGTCAGTGTGATCCAATAAATGTGATTGTGGTACCTAACCCTAGACTTAGAAGTAGGATTGTTAATATTAAGGGGTTCATTAGTAGAGGAAGGATTTTAACCAACATGTTTGGGGTATGGGCCCAAAAGCTTTGAAATTAGCTGACTTTACTTAGGAAGTAGTATAATTGGAAGTACTTAGAGTTTTGATCTCTAGGGAATAGGTTCAAATCCTGTTTTTCTAAGGAAGAGGAATGGTTTTAACATTCATTATCCACTCTATCAAAGTGGCCCTTTGATTCAGGCACACTTCCGGTTAAGTTATTGGAGGGAGGCTTGCTGTGGTAATGGGTAGTGTGGTATGTCATAGGACTAGGGCTAGTGTGAGTGGTAGGAAGTTTTTTCATACTAAGTGTATAAGTTGATCATAACGAAATCGTGGGTAGGAAGCACGGATTCATAGGAATAAGAGGGTTAGTAGTGTTGCTTTGAGTATGAGGTTGAATGTTGACAGTTGAGGGAGTAGTGGGTTGTAGGAAGTGCCCAAGAAAAGAATAACTGAGAGTGTGTTTATTATTAGGATGTTAGAGTATTCGGCTAAGAAGAATAGGGCGAATGGTCCTCCTGCATATTCAATGTTAAATCCTGAGACAAGTTCTGATTCCCCTTCGGTTAGGTCAAATGGAGCTCGGTTTGTCTCTGCTAGTGTTGAAATGTATCATATTATGGCTAGGGGTCATCCTGGAATAATAAGTCAGGTTGTTTCTTGGGCAAGGTTGAATGTATGTAAGGTAAAGCCACCTGTAAGGATAATTATGGATAAAAGGATTAAACCCAGGGTTACTTCATATGAGATAGTTTGTGCTACAGCGCGTAATGCTCCTATAAGGGCGTATTTGGAGTTTGATGCTCAACCTGAGCCTAAAATTGTATAGACGGTTAGGCTTGAAATAGCTAAAATGAATAGTAGGCCTAAGTTCAGGTTTAAAATTGAATGTGGTAGGGGAAGGGGTATTCATATTAGTAGTGCCAGGGTTAGTGCAATGGTTGGGGTGGCTAAGAATAGGAATTGTGAGGAAGATGATGGTCGTACGGGTTCTTTTGTAAAGAGTTTAAGTCCGTCGGCAATTGGTTGGAGAAGCCCAAAAGGGCCTACTACATTTGGACCTTTGCGAAGCTGTATGTAGCCTAAGATTTTTCGTTCAACAAGGGTCAGGAAGGCTGTTGCTAATAACACTGGAATAATGTAGATCAAGGGGTTGATGATATAGAGAAGGATAGTATTTAGCATAGTTAAGGAGAGGAATTGAACCTCTGGATTAAAGGGCTTAGGTCTTTTGCAATTACCGGGCTCTGCCACCTTAACACAAACCATTGTCTTTGGCTTGCTTGTGATTTTTCCCTTAACTATTTTAGTTGTTCTTCAATAGATGGGAAAGAAGCATGCTTAGGACATTGGCTTCATTTTTCCGGTCCTTTCGTACTAGGAAAAATATCATCATAGATAGAAACTGACCTGAATTGCTTCGGTCTGAACTCAGATCACGTAGGACTATTAATCGTTGAACAAACGAACCCTTAATAGCAGCTACACCATTAGGATGTCCTGATCCAACATCGAGGTCGTAAACCCTTTCGGCGATAAGGACTCTAAGAAAGGATTGCGCTGTTATCCCTAGGGTAACTTGGTTCATTGATCAGGATATGTTGTCCTGGGTCATTGTTCGGTAGATGTTCTATAGATTAGAACTGTTCGTTCTAATTTTTAAGTGTATTTAATACTCAATCGATAAGGGGGTTTTGTTTTTCCCCTTGGTCGCCCCAACCAAAAACGTTAAGTTATGCTTATTTGTTGTATTTTATATCCGTAGAAGAGGATTTTAGGGTATAATTAACTTAAGTGTTTAAAGCTCCATAGGGTCTTCTCGTCTTATGTTGTTATTCTCGCTTCTGCACGAGGAGATCAATTTCATTGATTGGAAAATAGAGACAGATAAACTCTCGTGATGCCTTTCATACGGGTCTTCAATTAAAAGACAAGTGATTACGCTACCTTCGCACGGTCAGGATACCGCGGCCGTTAAAAAAATCACAGGGCAGGCGGGACCTCTTATACTTGTTAGGGCAAGAGGCGATGTTTTTGGTAAACAGGCGGAGTTTGTGTTTGCCGAGTTCCTTTATTTTCTTTTAATCTTTCCTGGAGACGGTCCTGTGTAGGATTAACAATGAATACGATGTGTTTTTCCTGTTGTTTTTATATTATAATATTAACCTCAAACTGGTGTTGGTTAATTGTCAGTGATTTAATTCTTTCTGACTTACACTGGCGTCAAAGGAGAGGGTTGGCCTCTTATTACTCATTTTAGCATAAGTTCTGTTATCTGATGATAAAATTGTCCAATATTGAGAAGGGGGTTTTGATGGAGTTATCAGGATTATTGGTTTAGTAAAGGCTGGAGCTATGACGCTTGCTTTACAGGTGGCTGCTTTTAGGCCTACTGGGGTATATGTTTCCTTGGTGTATTATGATCGTTACCCGCCTTGAAAAGTTGTTTCTTGGTTCAAAAGAGCTGTACCTCTTTTGAATAACTATTAATTGTTACAATTTGCCTTTGTGAGAGTGTTCATTTATGGCAGATTAGAATGGATTAATGCAGAATTTAAGTTCTTTTTTTGGACAACCAGCTATCACTAAACTCGATAAGCTTTTCACTTCTACTTGGGAGTCTTCCCACTCTTTTGCCACAGAGATGGGTTTGCTCTGGTGTGCTGCTCCGAAGTAGCTCGTTTAGTTTCGGGAAGGTGGACTTAAAATCTTTTTGCCCAATTGTTCTGGCTAAATCATGATGCAAAAGGTACGAGGTTTAGTCTCTGCTTTTTTTCACTTGGATGAGTTGTTTCATTTCTTTTTCAGCTTTCCCTTGCGGTACTGTATCTATAGCGCTAAGTTTCTGTTCTATCGCCCATACTGGGAAAGTAAAAATGTTTTAAGTTGGGTTTTGGAAGGTGATGAGTTTGATAGTGTTGTGTTTTTGGTGTTTAGGCTAGCTTTAAGGTTCAAAATGACTCGAATTGCTCGGGTATCTTCTCGGTGTAAGGGAGGTGCTTTGCTGGTTAAGCTACATTTTGGTTATTCCAAGTGCACCTTCCAGTACACTTACCATGTTACGACTTGCCTCCTCTTTAGGAATAAGTTTGTTTATGTAAGGGGAATATTATTATGGTGAGGAGAGTGACGGGCGGTGTGTGCGCACCTCAGAGCCAGTTTCAGAATAGTGTTCTAAGATTTTCTTACTGCTAAATCCACCTTTAAGTAGTTTTTCATCATACTGTTCGTTTTTTCTTAGGAGAAAATGTAGCCCATTTCTTTCCACTTCATTCGCTACACCTCGACCTGACGTATTGAAGGTTAGTTCATTTTGCTTACTTTTGTTCCCTCATGGGGTGAGCTGACGACGGCGGTATATAGGCGGTTGATGGCAAGAAGTGGTGAGGTTTAACGGGGATTATCGGTTATAGAACAGGCTCCTCTAGGTGGGTCTGAGGCACCGCCAAGTCCTTTGGGTTTGAAGCTAGCGCTTGTAGTGCTCGGGCGGATAAAATGGTAGATGGTTTTAGCGATGTTTAAGGTTAAGCATAGTAGGGTATCTAATCCTAGTTTGGGTCTTAACTATCGTGATGTCAAAAATTCTGTTTTATAATAAAGTCACTTTCGTTGTTGTGTTTATTGCTCATGAGTGCGTATGACAGCTTGATGAGGTTTTAACTTTAGTGTAGTTTAGATATTTTTTAATCACCCTTTACGCCGTAGAGTATTAATGTGTGTTACTCGTATAACCGCGGTGGCTGGCACGAGATTGACCAACTCTTTTAACTATAACTGATTCAAGCTTGCGCTTATGTTTCAATATTAGTTACTGCTGAAGTCCCTTGGGGGTGTGGCTGGGCAAGGTGTCATGGGCTATAACACTATATATGTGCCTGATACCGGCTCCTAAACAAATAATGGTATGATTAGGGCGCTCTCACCGGAATGCAGAAACTTGCATGTATAAATTTAGTTAAAATTAATACTGAGGCTAGGACCAAACCTGCCATGCTTGCGAAAAATTTGAATTTTTATCTTAGCATTTTCAGTGCTATGCTTTGCATTAAGCTACACTAGC